TCCATTAAAAATGAATTTTCTAACAATTGACTCCGTACCACTGAAATATTTGGTCGTATGCTTGAAAGATAACCCAAAAAATCAAAGGAATGCTTGGATAATTGGTTTATATGGATTCTTCCTGGTTGAGACCATACATAAAAATGACATTGCCAAAAATTGACAAGATAATATCTCCACTTATTCATCAGAAGAGGAGTATCTTTTGATACCAGAATCGATTTTCCTTGATAGCTAACATACTGTATAAAAGGATCCTTGAAGAACCATAAGGTGGCCGGAAATAAGACTTCTTCGACAGGATATTTTATTTTTTCATAAAAACGTATTCGCTCAAAAAAGATCCCAAAAGAGGTTAATCGTAAATGATTAGATTGGTTACGGAGAAAAAGTAAAATGGATTCGTATTCACATACATAAGAATTGTATAGGAGCAAGAATAATCTTTGATTACTTTTTGCAAAAATGGATTTTGGGAGAGTAATAAGAGTATTCCAACTATAATACTCGTGAAGAAAGAGCCGTAATAAATGCAAAGAAGAGGGATCTTTCACGTAGTAGCGAAGGGTTTGAACCAAGATTTCCAGATGGATGGGGTAGGGTATTAGTACATCTGATGCATAATTTAAATGTGGAAATTTGTCCTCGAAAAAGGGAAATATTGAATGAATTGATCGTAAATTATAAGATTTTACGGTTTCTGTCTCCTCTAAGGAGGATACTAATCGTAGGGAAAACGGAATTTCCACAATGACTGCAAATCCCTCCGATATCATTTGAGAATACAAATTTTTGTTGTACCCCAAAAATTGATTTTGATTAGAATCATTAACGGAAATAATCAAATGATTCTGTTGATACATTCGACTAATTAAACGTTTTATAATTAGTAAACTGGATTTCTTGTCATAACCTACATTATCCAATAAAACGGATCCATTTAAACCACGATCATGAGCAAGGGCATAAATATACTCCCGAAAGATAAGTGGGTATAGTAAATCGTGTTGCTGAGATCTATATAATTCGAAATATCCTTGAAAGTCTTCCATTTAAAATTCAATTTTGAATCAGAAAAGAAATAGATGATTTATTGGGTTATCAAATGATACATAGTACGATACAGTTAAAACAAGGTATTTATAGTAAGAAAAAACTAGATACCTCGGAAACAAGTCAAACTCATTAACGGACTCTCTAGAACCTCCCCTTCCTTTCCATATAATAGATTTATGTTCATTTATAGGATAACAAGATAGTTAGAAGCCCTTTATTTTATCAATCCAATCGCTCTTTTGATTTTGAAAAAAGAAATCTCTTTATCAATATACTACCTTCTTCTACACATTTATCTCTACCCCATAAAGGGGAATAGCTAATAGTTAGGACTCATAAGAAATTTCTAATCCACTCATCGGAAAAGCTTTTCCCGTATTAGGCACTAATATATTTTTAACATATAATTAGATGGGGTAATCATTCAAAAATTAAGAACAGAAGCTCGTTACTTTGTTATTTCCCTAGAATTGGAACCTCTAGTAAGGCTCTACCCATTTATTCACTCGACCCCCCCAAAAAATTCTTTTTTTAATTGAATTGAAACAATTGAAATAAGATTTTGGACCTATTCAGTAAGAAAGAATGAAATATTCTCAGAATTATCCATTGCTACGACATGCTGCTTTTTCCATTGATTCTTTTCAGGATCAGTCGTGGTCTTACAAACTCTACCGATGGTATGGACGAATCTGTTTCTTCATACAAATGTGTAAAAGATGCTAGCCGCACTTAAAAGCCGAGTACTCTACCGTTGAGTTAGCAACCCAAATAAACAAATTAGAATGTGTAGATACAATCAGAATCCCAATAAATAACGAAATTGAATGGCACAACACAATCAAACCATTAAAAAAACAATGAAAAAAAACTCTAACCCGCTCTAAACATAATAAAAATGAGCAAATCCGACGAAAATACAAAAATTCTCAAATAAAAGAGAAAATAAAGTCAAAGATTTTCAAATATTTCCTGTCTCTCTTCTCTTATATTATCCATTAATTTAGTATATATCGAGTTTGATTGATTTAAATCTTAATCAAAAAAGACTTCCTGTATGACAGAAAATCTAAGAAGATTATTTGAATGAAATAAAATCTATGGAACAGGGATAAATAGATCCGTTTATCCACGATCGGATTATATTTATTTGATACACTGTTGTCAATATTAATATTGACAAAAGCGTAAGCATACAAAAGATAAAACAAATTCTAAATCGAACTAACAATTTCGATTTCAATCAATTTAAATGAATCAAATTATTTAATTTTAATTGAAATATAAAAAAACGAAGGACTTGTGTTGGATTGGCACTACACTATATATAATATAAGTGAAAGACTTAATTAAGGAAGACAGGGGAGAAGTAGAAAAAAACGAAGTTTATTCAATAACTAAAACGAAAATAATCAGGTTTAGTCCTTTGTTTTTTTTTGTTCATAGAGTTCCAACGAAAGTCATCCCATCGGGGGTAATGTCAAACTTTTATGTTTATAGACCACATTACTTCTACGTCTATGTCATTTCTTATTTATTCACTTGATCTTTTTTTCTATTTTATTTCATTAATTGAATTTTGTTTGTTGATTAAGGCGAAGTTCCGTAAAAACCCCCGCCTTTTTTAAAATATCATGAACAGTTCCTGTAGGTTGAGCGCCTTTTTCAAGGAAGTATAGAATAGCAGGAACATTTAAATAAATTTGATTGTTTATCGGATCATAAAAACCCACTTTCCGAAGATCTCTTCCCTCTCGTCGGGATCGAACATCAATTGCAACGATTCGATAAATGGCTCATTGGGATAGATGAACAATACCCCCCCTAGAAACGTATAAGAGGTTTTCCCCTCGTACGGCTCGAGAAAATTCTAAATTATGTCTATGTATAGAATTACAATATCAAATATATCCATAAAATCATCAAATTAATTAGACTATTGATTTTAGTCCTTTTTTTCTTATTCTTACCCAACAAAAAAATTAGTCGTATTTGCACCCTCATAACTCAAGTTGGATAACTCTGAAATAACTCAAAAGAGAAACCCTTTATTTTATTTTAGATACTGCATCTATTGAGTGGTCTCTAACCCTTTAATTGCCTGTCTTCTTTAAGAATCCATTTTGATTCTTCATTCTGATCCAGTTGTTCAGACAATTGAAAATGGTATTTCCTTGTTCCAGGATCTTTGCCTTGAATCATTGGGTTTAGACATTACTTCGGTGATCTTTAAATCCTTTCAAAACGGCAGCAACATACCATTTTTTGTGATTTCTTTATGTCAAAGAATCATACGAATGTTTGATTCCTGCGTAATACACTTTTTGATTTGATCGAAAGAGTTTTACCAATTTCAACAAATCTTCCCTTTGAATTGGAAATTTTCTCGAATAGGCCCCTTTTAGTTTATGTATCAAAATATACTTACGAAGTTGTTCCAATTTGTTGATTGATACTAACCCTAGATTCTTGCCTCTGAAAAATAATAAAAAAAAAATACTTTCTACTCGAGCTCCATCCTATACTATATTCTATCACCCCCCCCCCAAAAAAAAGGGGGTTACAGCGGAATAGAACAAATGATGTCGAGCCAAGAGCACTTTCATTCCTATAATAAATATATAAAAAAGTGGTGGATGTAAGACTCCACAGCGGATCATGTCCTTCAAGTCGCACGTTGCTTTCTACCACATCGTTTTAAACGAAGTTTTACCATAACATTCCTTCAGTTTGGAACCCATATGTAATTGATTCAATTATGAAATCGTGAATAATCATTGGTTCGGTTGGTACATAGTAATCTATACCTTTTTCTTCTATATGAAAAAAGGAGAGTCTCAGCAAGAATAAGAATAAATCAATTTAACCCCTTTTTTTTAGATTAATAGAGATTAATAGAATTTAATATTGGAAATTCTATAAAAATAAAAAATAGAAATCCTTTTTTTATAAATTATTTTGATTCTTTTATTTATATCATTCGAAATTTTAAACTCTTTTTCTATTATTGTAAAAATCAAATTAATTAACTAAATTATAACTGATATAACAGGAATAAATAAATATAATACTAATACGAAGAAATCAAGTTATTTTGAATCTGTATCTTCAAGTAACATAATAGTGATAGAATAAATTCAACAATTTCACACTTCTTCAAGTACCAAGAACTTATACTTATAGCGGTTCGTTACAAAGATTTAATTGATTGAAAAATCTCCTATCCGATATAATTATTTTCATTTTGCAAAACATAAAGTTTTACAGCAAGGACCTTTCGTTTTTTTATCATCCGTTTATCATCCGTTTATCATTAGTAAGAGAGAGATAAATTCATATTGGAATAAACAGTATGTGATTAAAAAAAGATAGATAAAAAAACACTGATGTAAGACAAGATTGAAATTTTATGTTGTTATTTTTTCATATTTATACTGTAAAATCATTGTTATTTAACGAATTGCAACTGAATTCAATTTCCTATTTCATATGCGTGTTATTTGAACTCAAACAAATTTGTGAAAAAGATATGATTCCGCCGATTATTAAAAAATAATAATCACATTCTATACCAATATTCTACTCTTAATCTTAATACAGAAGGCTGTTCTAAAACGCAATCTTTCTATATATATTATATTTTATTATGAATATATATTATATTTTATTATGATATATATTTTATATATATAAATATAATGATTATATAATAATCTATATACTGGGTATGCTCTGGGACGGAAGGATTCGAACCTCCGAATAGCGGGACCAAAACCCGTTGCCTTACCACTTGGCCACGCCCCATTTATTTCTATTCGATACTAATAAACACTAATATTGGTACGGGTTATTCGTCAACTCCAGTCTAAATATCTATTATTTATAAAATGGATTACTAGAATTTTTATACATGGAAACTATACATGTAGACATAGAATTAAACTGAATTTATTGATCATTACATATAATTCAATTAAGATATTGTACGAAAGTATTATTTATTCTATGCTCTTTTGATTTGAGATATAGAAGAATTTTTGATTGGGTGAATTCAAATAAAAGAAAGTTTTTTCGTCTATCTTATTTTATTTTTATTCATTTTTTTTTCTTCTATCAATAATAACATATCTATAATAAAAAAAAAAACTCAATTAAATTTATTAACAACTCAATCAAAATAAATACAATTATCCCCAAAAACAAAATGTTTGTTATGCTTAATATTTTTAGTTTGATCTGTATCTACCTTAATTCTGCTCTTTATTCCAGTAGTTTTTTCGTCGCCAAATTGCCCGAAGCCTACGCTTTTTTGAATCCAATAGTCGATGTTATGCCAGTGATACCCCTGTTCTTTTTTCTCTTAGCCTTTGTTTGGCAAGCTGCTGTAAGTTTCCGATGATATTTTTAATAAAGTCCCAGACAAATTCATGATTTATTCGAAAAAAAAAAATCGGGTATCGGGTATGTAGTATAGTAGTATAAAAGTGGAGAATCTATTCTCTTTTTTCCTAAAAAAATCTTGGAGATTGTGTAATGCTTACTCTCAAACTATTTGTTTACACGGTAGTGATATTCTTTGTTTCTCTCTTTATCTTCGGATTCCTGTCTAATGATCCAGGACGTAATCCTGGACGTGAAGAATAAAAAATAAGGTTTTCTTTGCTTGATTTTAAACTGTTATTAGTAAGATTTTATCTATTCCACTTGTTTAATTATTAATTTATAACTAGTAATAAAAAAATAGCTCGCGATAAATTCGAAAAAAAAAATATCAAGTCATCAACGAAAACGGAAAGAGAGGGATTCGAACCCTCGGTACGAAAAACTCGTACAACGGATTAGCAATCCGACGCTTTAGTCCACTCAGCCATCTCTCCTCCCAATTGAAAAAGGATAATACTATGTTACATTATAAAAAGTTACATTATAAAAAATAAGGCTTGAAAACGCCCGTCATAGTATATACTCTTATTTTTTGATTTCGTCCGAAGGGGCTTTTGAGTTCCACGGCCCGGCCTGGTCAGTCCTTAGCCGGGCCCGCCCTTTTGGTCCAACAAATCATAAATAAAAAGATTTAGAAAATTGAAAAAAAAAAAAAAAAATAATAATAATAAATAAAAAAATATCAATATCTATGATATAGAATCAAATGGTATAGAATCAAAGTGCTATTTCTTTCTTAGTTAGCCCTTTTATTCCGGTTTAAATAAGAAAAAAGGAACTCTCGTTTCTTACCACAATCTATTTTTGTGTTATGGATTAAGTTCGAGACAAAAACCTCGGGCAAAAAAGCACTTGTTATTTAGTTAGTAAAATAAAATGAATACTCGTTTCCGAATCTCATTAGGTCCTCTGATACAAATACAAAAGGTAAACGCTCTAGTTTTCATAATTTTTTTCTGATCTTTTGTTTTAGTTTTGTGATTAGGGTCGACAAAAGGTCCATTTAGATACAATAATCTGATTGTAGCGGGTATAGTTTAGTGGTAAAAGTGTGATTCGTTCTATAATCCTTTATATAGTTAAAGGGTCTTTCGGTTTGATTAATATTCATTCCGAACAAAAACTTTAGTTCTTAAAAGGATTGAATCCTTTCCCTCTCAATGAAAAATTCGAGGAAGAATATAAATTCTCGTGATTTTTATCCAAGAATCAATTTAAAATTGAAAAAGTTGGATTATGAGATTACGAAACATAATTTTTTTATTGGATCAATACTTCCAATTGAATGAGTATAAGTAAAGGACCCATGGATAAAGATAAAAAGTGTATTTCTAATCGTAACTAAATCTTCAATTTTTCATTTCTGTAGGGGAAATTGAAGCAAAACAGCTATTAAACAATGTCTTTGGTTTACTAAAGACATCGATAAATTGTTTTAGCTCGGTGGAAACAAAATGCTTTTCCTAAAGATTCTTTCAAATAGAAGTAGAGAACGAAGTAACTAGAAAGATTGTTAGAATATAACACCCCTTTCTATAGGGATCGTCTAGAAAGCGGGTTGTTCTGAATAGATTCAGACATAAAAGCTGACATAGACGTTATGGGTCAGATTTTTTATTTCGTTCATATCTGAATCTGGAAATTTATCCGCCTTCCATAAAGGAGCTGAATGAAACCAAAGTTTCACGTTCAGTTTTGAATTAGAGACGTTAAAAATTATGAATCAACGTCGACTATAACCCCTAGCCTTCCAAGCTAACGATGCGGGTTCGATTCCCGCTACCCGCTTTTACTTTATCGTTATAATTTTTAATATTCTAAAAATTAAATAAAAAAGGTTGAATGAATCGAATTGATGTAATACATCATTGACTTGAATACTAAAAATACTAAATTCTTGGAATTCTTTCAACTACTTTTCCGAACAAGAAATATGAAAATTGGAGTGAAAAGCGTCCATTGTCTAATGGATAGGACAGAGGTCTTCTAAACCTTTGGTAT